AAATTCACTTTATCTTTATTTCGACTATAAAAAAGTCACTTTATAATATTAGTAAGAAAAATTCACATATTTTTTGTGATTTATCCTACTTGTCACAAGCATATGTATTTTACAAATTATCACAAACCCAAGTTATTAATTTGTCTAAATTTAGATCTGTTCTTCAATATAACACAACGTCTTGCTTCCTTAAGACTAAAATAAAGGACTATTTTAAAACACTAGGAATATTTCATTCGGAATTAAAACATAAGAAACTTCAGAGTTATAGAATCAATCAATGGAAAAACTGGTTAAGATGGCATTATCAATACGATTTATCTCAGATTAGATGGTCTAGATTAATGCCAAAAAAATGGCGAACTAAGGTTAATCAAAGTTGTATGGCTCAAAATAAAAATAGAAACTTAAACAAATGGAATTCATATGAAAAAGACCAATTAATTCATTACAAAAAAGAAAATGATTCGGAACTCTATTCATTATCAAACCAAAAAGATAATTTTAAAAAATGTTATAGATATGGTCTTTTAGCATATAAATCAATTAATTATGAAAATAAAAGTGACTCATTTTTTTCTAGATTACCCTTTCAAGTAAAGAAGAACTTAGAAATTTCGTATAATTCCAACACGTCCAAACACAACTTTGTTGATATGCCCGGCAATCTTCATATCAATAATTATCTAAGAAAGGTCAATATTCTAGATATAGAAAGAAATCTCGATAGAAAATATTTTGATTGGAAAATTATCCATTTTTCTCTTAGACAAAAAGGAGATATTGAAGCCTGGGTTAAGATCGATACCAACAGTAATCCAAATACTAAAATTGGTATTAATAATTATCAAATAATTGATAAAATTGAGAAAAAAGGGGTTTTTTATCTTACAACTCATCAAAATCCAGAAAAAACTAAAAAAAATTCGAAAAAAGTATTTTTTGATTGGATGGGAATGAATGAAAAAATATTTAATCGTCCCATATTGAATCTGGAATTTTGGTTCTTCCCAGAATTTGTACTACTTTATAATGTCTATAAAATAAAACCGTGGATTATACCAAGCAAATTCCTTCTTTTTAATTTGAATACAAATGAAAATGTTATTCAAAATAAAAACCAAAAACAAAACTTTTTTCTACCATCAAATAAAAGAATAAAGAATCGAAGTCAAGAAACAAAAGAACCCCCAAGTCAAAGAGAGCGTGGATCAGATATAGAAAACAAAGGAAATCTGAGCCCTGTTTTTTCAAAACATCAAACCGATCTTGAAAAAGATTACGTGGAATCAGACACAAAAAAGGGTCAAAATAAAAAACAATACAAAAGCAACACGGAAGCAGAACTAGATTTGTTCTTGAAACGTTATTTGCTTTTTCAATTGAGATGGAACGATGCTTTGAATAAAAGAATGCTCGAAAATATCAAGGTATATTGTCTCCTGCTTCGACTGATAAATCCAACCAAAATTACTATATCGTCAATTCAAAGGAGAGAAATGAGTTTGGATATAATGCTGATTCAGGCAAATTTACCTCTTACAGACTTGATGAAGAAGGGGGTATTGATTATCGAACCTATTCGGTTGTCTGTAAAACATAATGGACAATTTATTATGTATCAAACCATAGGTATTTCATTGGTTCATAAAAGTAAACACCAAACTAATCAAAGATACCGAGAACAAAGATATGTTGATAAAAAGAATTTTGACGAATTCATTCTGCAACCTCAAACTCAAAGAATAAATACAGAAAAAACTCATTTTGATTTGCTTGTTCCTGAAAATATTTTATGGTCTAGACGTCGTAGAGAATTGAGAATTCGAAGTTTTTTTAATTCTTTGAATTGGAATGTCGTCGATAGAAATTCAGTATTTTTCAACGAAACCAATGTAAAAAACTGGAGTCAATTTTTGGGTGAACGGAAACCCCTTTATAAAGATAAAAATGAATTAATTAAATTTAAGTTCTTTCTTTGGCCTAATTATCGATTAGAAGATTTAGCTTGTATGAATCGTTATTGGTTTGATACCAATAATGGTAGCCGTTTCAGTATCTTAAGGATACATATGTATCCACGATTGAAAATTAATTGATAGTACTATATACCCTGTCTCGTATAGAGTATCTGAAAGCAAACAAATGCAAACATGCCTTGTTTTACATCTCATTCGAATCTAATTCGAGTAGACAATACTAAATCAATAAAATAAGGTATTGATTAGATCTAGAAATGAATCAACAGAATCTTCTTCATTTTAGGATTTTAGGTTTCAATTATTCGCTTTTGTGACTGAAAAAAACGTACCTACCACCTTTTTGGATTCCTATCTGAATCAAATTTCAAATTTGATTAATTTATTGGAATTGCTAAAATTAGAGGTTCATAAAGAAATTAAGTCTATATACCACGTTCAAATTACTGGCATTATTATTACTGATCAATAAAATTAGAAAAAATCCATATCTGTAAAATAAAGAAAGGGGAAATTCATTTATGGTAAAAAATTCTGTCATTTCAGTTATTTTTCAAGAAGAAAAGAAAGGATCTGTTGAATTTCAAGTATTCAATTTCACCAATAAGATACGGAGACTTACTTCACATTTAGAATTGCACAAAAAAGACTATTTATCTCAGAGAGGTTTGAAGAAAATTTTGGGAAAACGTCAACGACTGCTAGCTTATTTGGCAAAAAAAAATAGAGTACGTTATAAAGAATTAATTAATCAGTTGGAGATTCGAGAGACAAAAACTCGTTAATTTGATTAATTTGAAGAGTTATTTCATTTTCACTTATATGTTTCGATTAAATTTTGATGAACTTCTTTTCACTTTCAGTAATTCATGGAAGAATGAATCGTTAAAAAACTTATGACTGCACCAACTACAAGAAAAGACCTCATGATAGTCAATATGGGGCCTCAGCACCCATCAATGCACGGTGTTCTTCGACTCATCGTTACTCTAGATGGTGAAGATGTTGTCGACTGCGAACCAATATTGGGTTATTTACATAGAGGGATGGAGAAAATTGCGGAAAACCGAACAATTATACAATATTTGCCTTATGTAACACGTTGGGATTATTTAGCTACTATGTTCACAGAAGCAATAACCATAAATGGACCCGAACAATTAGGCAATATTCAAGTACCTAAAAGGGCTAGCTATATCAGAGTCATTATGTTGGAGTTGAGTCGGATAGCTTCTCATTTGTTATGGCTCGGTCCTTTTATGGCGGATATTGGTGCACAGACCCCTTTCTTCTATATTTTTCGAGAAAGAGAATTGATATATGACCTATTCGAAGCTGCCACCGGTATGCGAATGATGCATAATTATTTTCGTATTGGAGGAGTGGCTGCCGATCTACCCTATGGCTGGATAGATAAATGTTTGGATTTTTGCGATTATTTTTTAACAGGGGTTGCTGAGTATCAAAAACTTATTACCCGGAATCCTATTTTTTTAGAACGAGTTGAAGGCGTAGGCATTATTGGGAGAGACGAGGCAGTAAATTGGGGTTTATCGGGACCAATGCTACGAGCTTCCGGAATAGAATGGGATCTTCGTAAAGTTGATCATTATGAGTCTTACGACGAATTTGATTGGCAGGTTCAATGGCAACGAGAAGGGGATTCATTAGCTCGTTATTTAGTACGAATCGGTGAAATGACAGAATCCATAAAGATTATTCAACAGGCTCTGGAAGGAATTCCAGGAGGGCCTTACGAAAATTTAGAAATGCGACGTTTTGACAGATTAAAAGATCCTGAATGGAATGATTTTGAATATCGGTTTATTAGTAAAAAGCCTTCTCCAACTTTTGAATTGTCGAAACAAGAACTTTATGTGAGAGTTGAAGCCCCAAAAGGAGAATTGGGGATTTTTCTGATAGGAGACCAGAGCGTTTTTCCTTGGAGATGGAAAATTCGCCCACCAGGTTTTATCAATTTGCAAATTCTTCCTCAGTTAGTTAAAAGAATGAAATTGGCTGATATTATGACAATACTAGGTAGCATAGATATCATTATGGGAGAAGTTGATCGTTGAAATGATAATTGATACAACAGAAATAGAGACTATCAATTCTTTTTCCAAATTGGAATCCTTAAAAGAAGTCTATGGGATCATATGGATGCTTGTCCCTATTGTGACTCTTGTATTAGGAATCACAATAGGTGTACTAGTAATTGTTTGGTTAGAAAGAGAAATATCTGCAGGAATACAACAACGTATCGGGCCTGAATATGCCGGCCCTTTAGGAATTCTTCAAGCTCTAGCAGATGGGACAAAACTACTTTTGAAAGAGAACCTTATTCCATCTACAGGAGATACTCGTTTATTCAGTATTGGACCATCCATAGCAGTAATATCTATCTTTCTAAGTTATTCAGTAATTCCTTTTGGTGATCACCTTGTTCTAGCCGATCTTAGTATTGGTGTTTTTTTTTGGATTGCCATTTCAAGTATTGCTCCCGTTGGACTTCTTATGTCGGGGTATGGATCAAATAATAAATATTCCTTTTTAGGTGGTCTACGGGCAGCTGCTCAATCAATTAGTTATGAAATACCATTAGCTCTATGTGTGTTATCAATATCTCTACGTGTGATTCGGTGAGACCTAAAATTTATAAAAATTCTTTTCTTTCTAGAAACAAGGATAAAAAGATTTGATTGACTATATATATTTTTATTTTTCTTCAGCATTTGAGTTGATGAACTAAACCAGATAGTTATATGAGTGAAAGAAAACGGCTTCTAAATTTGCAGTAAAAAAGTTGAGTCTCATTTCCTATGTACAAGAATCAAATGGTGAAAAAAGTAAACATAAGCAAGAGAGATTGTTTACCCCAAGATTCGTGAATTGTCATGATAGCTTGAAGCGGGTTCAAAAGACCAACTCTATGGAGTTTTTACTGTCTATTACCATAGATGGATTTCCACAACGGGAGGTTTTTGAAACAAAAAATGAGTGGATGGTTAGGAAGACCAA